CAAGATAGGATTGGATCATCAAAGAATCATCAAAATTAGAGTGTTGCAATTTTTCGTGGGGGGGATTTACAATTTAATGAGATTCTGAAAGGAGGGTTCATTTTATTTAAATTAAATAACTAAAGTTTTATCTTTTGCTTAAGAAGTTTTGATAGCTACGGATCACAAAAAACACTAAAATCATAACAGAAAAATGCATTGTGGAAAAATCGATAGTTTCTTTTTTAGTTCCGAAAATGAAACTAAAATTCAAATAGAAAAAGAAAAAGAAAAAGAATGTAAATAGTCTTTCTTCTTTTTGTTGTTGCTTGAATATTTTATATTCAATTGAATATAATAAATAACAAGCATTTTTGTTTTCAAATCAAATAAATCATTATTTATCTATAATTCGTTGGAACAAAAAAAGGGGCCCGGCTAGGTACTGACCAGGCCAGGCCATCAGAATAAGAAGGGCCTTTCGAACAAAATCAACACAAAGATGTCTTCTTTTTTTTTCTTTATTTTTATTTTTTTATTTTTTTATTTTTTTATTTATAGGCTCGTTCGAGCCCTTCCTTTATCTAATCTAAAAGAAATTCCTGATTTGTATATCTCTATAGAATAGAGTAAAGAAAGACTCCTTACATTATGTGTAATGTAGTAATTCTCTTTTTCAATTGGGAGAGATGGCTGAGTGGACTAAAGCGTCGGATTGCTAATCCGTTGTACGAGTTATTCGTACCGAGGGTTCGAATCCCTCTCTTTCCGGTTCCGTTGATGACTTGATTTATTTATTTCTTTTTCCAATTTTTGAAATCTTAGTTAAACGTGTGGAATAGAAAAAATCCTAAGAAAATTGGAAAATGAACCAAGGAAAAACCCTTTGGATTTTATTCTTCACGTCCAGGATTACGTCCTGGATCATTAGATAGGAATCCAAAGATGAAGAGAGAAACAAAAAATATCACTACGGTATAAACGAAGAGTTTCAGAGTAAGCATTACACAATCTCCAAGATGATTTTTTTTGGAAAAAAAAAAAGAGAATAGATCTTCCATTTTTCTACCACATATCCTATTTTGACACCAAGAAATGAGGTTTTTCTAGAAATAGAAATGAATTGTCAGAAATTTATTTGGAATAAGAGTTTTTCATTAACAAAAATTTCTTTCATATCCAAATTCGATATTGTGGGAGACCCTAATAGAATTAATATAATAGGGTTAGGGTCTTTCACTGGAAAAGGGTCAAAAAAAGGAGGAAATGGGGTAAGCCGGATTTATGGTGACTATCCAAGAATTTCAATGTGTGAATCGAGGGTTCAGACTCTAAAACTTATCTGATTTTATCAATTGTTAGAGAATTTTTTCTCGAAGAAATCATGAATCTTCTAGGATATTATTAAGGATCTCATCGAAAACTTACAGCAGCTTGCCAAACAAAGGCTAAGAGAAAAAAAAACAAAGGTATGACTGGCATAACATCTACGATTGGATTCAAAAAAGCATAGGCTTCGGGCAATTTGCCGAAGAAAAAACTACTCGAATAAAGGGCAGAATTAAGACAAATACAGATCAAACTAAAGATATTAAGCATAACAGACATTTTGTTCTTGGAGATAATTGCATTTTGATTGAGTTATTGATATAAGGAAAAAGGAAGAAAGGAAGTAAGGTATACAAAAAATCCTTCTTTTTCTTTGAACCCACCCAATCAAAAATCCTCCAATTCTCAAAGGAGAATAGAAGAAATCATACTTTCATACAATATCTTAATTGAATTATATGTAATGATCAATAAATTAAGTTGAATTCTATATCTATATGGATTAAAATCCTAGTAATAATCTATTCTATAGATATTTGGACTGGAGTTGACAAACAACCAATAACAATATTATTGTTTCTTAGTGTAGATTAGAAATTGATAATGGGGCGTGGCCAAGTGGTAAGGCAACGGGTTTTGGTCCCGCTATTCGGAGGTTCGAATCCTTCCGTCCCAGAGCCATATCCATTTTTTTAGAATTTTAGAATAAAGATTGTTTTCTTGAACAACTTTCTGTTTAAAGTCTAATTTTAGATGGAATGTGATTCTTTTATATCTTATATGAATCATATCTTTTTTCACAAACTGAACTGAATCGAGTTCAAATGACACGCATCTGGACCTGAATCTATTTTTTATCAGGTAAGATGAGAACATGGATCAAAACAAAAGAGTTTGAATTCAAAAAAGTTGGGTGGGCTTTTCATCATATGTTCATTCCCTTTGCTATTTAGGGAAGTTAGTTACTTGGAAAAACTTTCCATCCCATATCTATTTGAATTTTCAACGATGGATGTATTTTGAATCGAGATGCAAAAGAATCTATATTCTCTTATTATTTATCCCGTAAATGAGGGAGTCTAATTAGTAATTAGATTTTTCTCGAGATCTCTGAATTCGAAACAAGAGCGAGTTCTTGATACTAATTAAATTCAATCAATAGGACTAAGTCTCTTAGTGGGTTAGACTAAAGCTTGACTAAATTTGGACTTATTGTTTGTCTTTGTAACTAGACAAGTCATTTCCCATACCGGATCAGGATTCCTTTTTTTTTGCTCTATCATTCCCATAGAAAGAATAGGGGAGTGGATAGGAGATAATCAGTATTAATTTAAATATCTGTATCTGTCCAAATCTCATTAACAAATGATCAAATAACATATTTATATATGTTTATATGTTATGGAATCGATGTATTTTCTTTGAATCTCGTTTTTTTATTTTATTTAGGTATTTTTTTTGTTTGGCTATAATGAAGAATTGTAAATCTATGTAACGATTGGATTGAGGCAGGGGTGATTTATCCTATCCCTTTTATTCACTTTATGACAAGATTCGATTATTGAAATATTACTCAACCCCATGTTAAACAAAATGCATATAAAATGAGGAAATGTTTAGCTTATATGTATCGTTCTATTTCAATGACAATAGTCTTTCGGTTTTTGTGAAAAAGGTTTGGGATCCCTTAAATTTTTTAAACTCAAATTAGTTAAATTAAGTATTATAGAATATCTATAACAGTGACAATTGTTCAGTCTATCTGATAGATACGAAAACCCCTCTCGATTTTTTCGATTTGGATTTTCGCAATCAGATGAAAAGAATAAAGATTCAAATCTTACCTTACATCAGTTTTTTTATCCATCTCATGAAAAAAAATGGGATTTCTTTCTTCTTTTCTGTGATCTATTTATCTATTTGAAATCAGTGATGGGTCAATTAAAAAAAAAGACTTATCTTTTAATGATGTCTAAATAGGAACCTTTTTCCATTCGAAATAGTTTTAATAAAAATTTTGAATGATTCCTTGTAAGTTGAATTTTTGGTACTCAAAAAGTAGGAAATAGGTCAATCTATCCTATTGAGTCACTTGAAGTAGCAGACTCAAAAAGAACTTATTTATTCGTTTATCTATTTCTATTTCTTTATATATATGTTAAAGATGGTGTCTTGCTAAGACTTCTTCAGAAAAATCTTTACACATATCATATATAGAAGAAAAAGTATAGATTACGCGATGTCTATGTACAACTGAACCAATGACTATTCATGATTCCATGATTGAATCAATTCCATACCGGTTCCAAATTAGAGGAATGTTATGGTAAAACTTCGTTTGAAACGATGTGGTAGAAAGCAACGTGCGACTTGAAGGACAGATCCGTTGTGGATTTTTACATCCGCTATTTTATATTTATATAGGAATGAAGGTGCTCTTGGCTCGACATCGTTTGTTCTGTTCCACTCGAACCCTTCGTTTTTTTTCTTTTTGTTGGGTTGTAAATAGTCCACGATGGAGCTCGAGTGGAAAGGATTAATTCATTTCTCGGGGGCAAGGATCTAGGGTTAATGCCAATCAATAAATTGGAACAACTTCGTAAATATATCTTCGAGATAGAAATGGAAAGGATCCAATTTGAGCAAGTTTCCAATTCAAAAGCAAAACCTGTTGGAATTGATCAAACGTTTTCGATCCAAAGTGTATCACGCGGGAATCAACTGTCCGTAGGATTCTTTGATAGAAAGAGAAATCACAAAAAAGGGTATGTTGCTGCCATTTTGAAAGGATTAAGAAGCACCGAAGTAATGTCTAAACCCAATGATTTAAAACAAAGATAAAGGATCCCAGAACAAGGAAACACCCTTTTAATTGTCTCGATAGTCTCAATAACTGGATCAGACTGAAGAATCAAAATAGAATTTTAAACGAGACAAACAAAAGGGGGTAAAGACCACTCAATAAATGAAATTTATTAAAGATTTTTTCCTTTAAGCTATTTGAGAGTTATCCAACTTGAGTTATGAGTACGAATGGTTTCTTTTTCATTTTCAGGAAGGAAGAAGAAAAAAAAAGACTTAAATCATAGTCTAATTGATTTTATAGGCTCATTTGTCATTTATTAGAATTCCATACATAGACAAAACTTAGAATCAAATCATTTTTTCTCGAGCCGTACGAGGAGAAAACTTCCTATACGTTTCTAGGGGGGGTATTGTTCATCTACATCTATCCCAATGAGCCGTCTATCGAATCGTTGCAATTGATGTTCGATCCCGAAGAGAAGGAAAAGATCTTCGAAAAGTGGGTTTTTATGATCCACTGAAGAATCAAACTTATTTAAATGTTCCTGCTATTCTATATTTCCTTGAAAAGGGTGCTCAACCTACAGGAACTGTTCAGGATATTTTAAAGAAGGCAGAAGTTTTTAAGGAACTTCGACCTAATCAAACGAAATTCAATTAAAGAAATACCAAGGGGGGGTAGTGATTTTTATATAACTTTGTATAACTTTTCTCTACTATTTTTTTATTTCCCCCCTTAATCCTGCTTTATTCGTATCTATTTCTCATTGCTTCTGTCGAATTCCATGGTCGATAACAACAAAACCTTAGTTTATTGATCATATAAATCTCAAATTCGGACATTTCATTTCTTTCAATTATGTGGTTTTCGTTGGAATTTGACTAAC